CCCAACCTAGACATTGTAACTGAAAGTCCTGCCTACTTGTAGGCTTAGGGTAGTCCTCGAAAACCTTCTTCTTTTACTGGCTTGGGAAAGACCCGTAGGCTATGGATCCCACTAATGGAATGGGACTATAACCAGACTTCCATGGTCTAGGTTCAAGGACAATCAAGATTGAGGCTTGGAGTATCTAAGGCTTCATGGACCCAATTTTTAGGGCTTTTAAGGACGGACTCGCTAGTGTCCCAAGGATTGACCGGTGACACTACTAACTGAATTGCCCTAATATATGTATTTTTCCGCAGGACTGAATCCATAGAAACCTTGGCTTAGTGCCATTACTGTAAGCGGCGGATGATTGGTATGCAGGATCGGTTGCAACGGTTTCACATGAATGTGAATCAAGAGATTGGCTTGAATTGAAAGGCTTTCCAACTAGCCATTGTACCTGAGATTGCGATAAGTCCTTCTTCTTCTTTGTAACCCCATTTCCCTTGGGACCAAGAACAAGCTCCAAAGAAGAAGAAGAGACTTAAAAAAACTATATGTGGTTGGTTGTTGACCAACAAACAGAAAGGATGCATGGTAAAAAGACCAAAGATATCATAGGCTCTCTTCGGAGAGCGGTATACCGAAAAAAGCCCTTCTTAAAGTAAAGAAAGAAGTCAAGCTGCACGCAATCCACAACCAAAAGAGAAAAGCCACTCAAGGGCAGAGGGATCTTGCTCGTCAACGTCCGTTGCCGATCCGGTCATCAACATCTGCTTTTCTTCGGGACAAGAATGGTTATATCCTGGCAGTGAGCTTCTCGTACCTGTCGCCCAATCCATTAGCGTCCAGCCATTACGAAGAGAGCCTTGGGGCATCCGCTTAAACCCTAGGCTTGGAGCCTTACAACTTTATCAGCTCAAGCTATTTTTACCTTAGACTGAAGCGCATTCACTCATAGGACGACCATCATGTACTTGTACTCAAGTGACGATGAACACTGAACCTAACAGCCGAGGAGACGATCTCCGGTACCCATGAAGAGTAGATTACCAATTCTGTCACCGCTCCGTGGGCTTTTATGATTACACTACTCACGAATCTATCTATCCAATTTCTTACTGAACTTGACTTGTCTCCGATTGCCATGCTGCGCTTTTCGCTCCTTATCCCGTACAGAACGAAGTGAATCTTATTTAAACATTCATTGCTATGGGCCCTCTTATTGCACTGAATGACGGATCACATGGGGTGGATCCTACTAATGCAATGTTTTCTCCGTGTAGGAAGGCATTTTGTCTAGCTGGTATAGGGACCACTTCTTTGATGCAGCAATAGCCTGTAAAGTCCTAATCTTCACAAACTAAGGTTTCCTCAAAATCTATCAAATATTTATTCTTGAGCAAAGCCTTGAACAGGACGAGAGGAATAATGGCCTACCTCAGGCATGTTGTCTGGAACTGGATCATGGCTTGAGTCTGGAGAGGGAGAAGCGTTGGTTTACTGATCTCTTTCAGGTCCTGGCTGAGCTTCAACAAGATCTGGTGTGATATATATAAACTTTAGGAAAGCAATGGACCTTTAGCCGACAGATGGAACCCTCGCAAAAACCGAAAGGAGGAGTGACGGGGTAGGAGCCAGTTACACGAGGATTAATACGACTAGACGAATGTGTCATATACGGAGGAACTTAGTGACTTCCCGATCCTTAAGAAGGAGATAACTAAACCAACAAGGCAATTCCGCCCGGGACTCTTACACTGTACCAAAAGAAGGGCAACGGCTATGGGTATAGACCCGAAAGACTCTCGCTTTGGACCACTTCTCCCACTAGACGGGACATCCTTGAAGCCAAAAAAAAAGGCTTTGAAAACACTTTTGAGATTGAAATCTCACTTTAGGAAGGTACCTTAGCCTTCATGCCCTCGATCAAACTATCAACTGACCGACTGGATGGACTAACAGAAAAAGAGTAGCCTACGCTGGCTGGACCGCTGGACATACCTAAAAACGGACTGCAGACAGACAGATAAGAATTCTGCTATTACACATGACCTGAGGAAGGAAACTCTGTCCTTAAAGGCTGAGCGGCTGATAGGATTGACTCGTGAACTGGATGAGTCACTTTACTCGGGAAAGAACAAAGAAAAGGCAATCAATTGTTTAAGCTGTCAATAATGTTTTTAAATAAGTCATTTTACTGCGGAAAAGCGGTCCGCTCGAGGTTATCTTCTTTCTTCCTGGTCCGGGACCATCCCATAGTGTCTTTGCCCAAGATCGATCCCTCACAGAAGACTTTTAGGAAGGAATGGACCACTCGCAAGACTCAAAAGATAGTAACGAAAGCCAGGAAGCACATTAGGACTTTACGGAAAAAGAGACATTATATAGAGGAAAGGGCACTTGCCTCTTAGCCGATTGAACAGAATCCACTACTTCGACTGCTCGACGGGCTGCTGGAAGGGCCGATACGATTATCCTCCAAATGGGCCTACACCTCAAGAAAAAGCAATGCGAAAAGCAAGAAAAAGGCTGGGTTTCGTAGCTCCGTTTGCCAGGCTCATCAACTGAGATTCCCAATTGCCGGTATCATTGAGAACTTGTGATTCCGGTCAAGTCAACTACTTGAATTCAGCAGCCCGCGTATGTCAGAGGTGATTAGTTTCCTTACGTGGCGGCGGGGTCGTCACGAGCAATAAGCGTCGACAACATCTTTCTCCTACACACTGGGCAGTCCTTTAAAAGATGAATGGGATGGAGCTGCTTTATGTATTGGAGCAGAGGTGGGAGTTCAGACAGCTGCAGGAGCAGGACCAGCAACTAGGGTTGTTCACAGAGCAGCCGTCTTTCCCTCTCAAGCGGAGAAGACTGGTGACATGTCCGATCCGGTAGGGATGGTTCTTCTCGACAGATTAAGCTACTTACTAGAGTTCGGGTATTGAACAAGCGGGTGGCAACTTGCCCGATAAGAAAAGTAGCCCGGCCCGAGTGGAGTGAAAAAGTGCTTTTTTTAGTAGCTTTGGAGTTATAGTTGTAGCTAGGAGTTGCTAGCAGCTATGAGTTCCGAGTTGACGAGATCAAAAACAAATCTGTCCCTTTGTGGGACTGGTGACACCTGTACCACACTCTATGGCACACACCCCAAGTTGTAGTAGACGAAGATGGTCACCTAGGATAGGCAGACAAACCTGAACCTTAGAAAGCTTAGGTAGGCTCAAGCCACTTCCACTTTACCTAAAGTGTGATGTGAATACAATTATTGAAATAGGCTGAGGCTTCAGTCGACCATTAGCCAGGAGTGATCTCTTTTCGAACATAGGGGCATGCATGCCTCAGCCCTGTGTCAGCTTAGCAACGCAAATAGACATGAAAGAGGCCGGGAGCGGAGCTACCTCTACGAATAAGGGAAAGTCCTACTCGCTTTGACTATTCCTACGAGCTTTAGTAGTTTAAACCTGATCTCTAAAAACAGAGGGGAAGCCAGAAAAATAAAAAGTTCCGACTATCTATGACTGGCCCGATGACTACGACTATAGGGATTCTTCTCAGTCTGTCTTTGTTTCCAGCAAAAGAAAGCTCAGCTTAGGCAAAAGCAACTCTCTTACCTGACTCATATCCTTGAAACTCAACCCTTTCTTTTTCGCCTTAGGAGCAGAGCAGCTCCATTTCAAAGGTTAGGCGCGATAGCCACTCGGCAAGAAGGAGATGAGCCATATGTGGACCAGATGGAGGGAAAGCGGTTACCACAAACGAGAGACCGGGAGCAAAATGCCACTCTACTAGACGGAGAGGAGAGGGAGGAAGGAAGTCACTGGAAATAGCTTTTTTTCTGACACTGCCATTGAAATTGGAGAACTATAAACTGTCACTGACACTGTAGGGGCTAGACCTACTCCTTTAGAGGCTTACACCGCTTATAAATAAAAAGAGGAAACTTCAACTTCAACTGCTATTCCAACTGCACTGCATGGTATGTAACAAAGCTTCCATAAACTACAAGAACTAGAACGCAAACCTAAGGTAAGGGGCAGGGATGGACAAGAGAAAGCTGGATTGGTGTAACTAGCAGAGATCTTTGCTTGTATGTAACCCGTCACTGCAAATGGCTCGCTAGCAGAAAGACAGATAATGGAAATAAATCCTTTTTTTTAGGGTCATGTTAAAGCATCTAAAGGGACGCCCTAAAGACATCGGAAGCTTTTTTCTTGCTACTGCTAAATAAAGGGCGACTCCTCTTGGAGTGATTCTTCTTGGGTTGTCTACCCTCGCCTAAAGCGCACATCCTATAATAAATAAGTCAATAGCCCAACTTCAAGGAAAGTTGTAACTAAAACAGAACTACCTCCTTACTTTTTCTTTTTCCAAGAACGTTCATGCCATCTCGAAAGTTTGATGGACCTATACCTATAGGGGGTGCTTCTTTGTGAGAAGGATTTGATGCTCTTAAATGATTTGCTTAGTTTGCCTAGCATTGACTTTGAAGGCCTAAGTAAGGACGACTGCATTCAGCAGTCACTCCTATTTACTATGCTGCTAAGCCCTTCGCCAGCGAACTCTTAGCTCTTAGAAATGCTAGTTCGATTTTCACCGACTTCTCATCCCTGACCTGATCCTAACCGCAGTAACGAAAAGAGAAGATGTGAACTAGCTGCTTTTCGCCTCATCTCTTTCTACTTACTTAATATGAATATGGCACCGAGAGGTCTTGACGATAGCCTTCCTTCTTCCGAACCTGCTAAGCAAACTTGTCCACGTTCACGCGAAAGAGAATGAAAGGCGAACGTGCTTGATATTACGTTACGATGCTACCTGGCTCTGCTCTTAGAAAGAGAGTCAACCAATGCCCCTTGAGCCAGGTGACTATCTTGTCGACTTTTCCTGGAATGGTTTCAGCTCGAGTCGCTAAGGGCTTTAGCGGTTTCGGGTTACTTTCTTTTCTTTCTAACGAGCGAAGGGCATTCGGCTTAACTTAAGAGAGTTCATCGACCCTCAAGCTAGAATCATTCAATGCTCGTGCCCCATATCGTATCGTAGTAAGGGCTTGCCTGGCTCAACAAGATCAATGCTTTCGGTAAAAAGGTGCCGTCTTCAATCACATAAGCCAAGGGCGATAGAGACTTTACTTAGTGAGTTGCCTTCACTCGGAGTTCTAGTTGATGAAAGACTTTTTTTCCTACTGCGCTCTTCACGGAAAGGAGTGAAACGAGCAAGGATAGAGTCAACCTTAATGTCAGTGATAATAGGAAGAGACAGAATCACATCTGCTTGGCTGGTCGACACAAGCAGGGTCGCCGGGAAAGATCCAGATGGGCTCCATTGAAAGCAAAGTCTAAGGGGGTCAAGGACCAGGTGAGCTGAAGGCGAACGGGGGACGTAAAGTGCTCTATAAGCACAATAAGGCGGGGATAACTCTTCACATATATAATCTAGTTGTTGTTCGTACCATCACGCTATGGTCGAATGGACTCGTAGTGAGGCAGTAGACTAGAGAACAAAATGATTCGGTCCATCTCCGATCGGAGTGCTTTAATCGTCTAATGGCATACTTCCTATACTTTTTGTTTTTAATCTTCCGGCGAAAGCTTTAGCTGAATAATAATTCATTCGACAGATGCTTACAGGACTATCACACCGATTGCAGCTACTATGACCTTCTTTTTTTTCTTCTCCTAGGGTCTTTCACTGGTCAGGCGAATCAAGGCCTTGGCGAGGCGAAGGGCTAATTCCTTAGGCAAAGGAGAGAGAAATCTATCTTTGCTATCACTGGCGCTTAAAGGATCGAAAGAGCTTGCATGGAACTCCAAGTCCCGCTTGGGGGACTTCCTATCCGTAAAGGTTACAGCTTTCGGGAAGATATTTTTGTAAAAGATCCACCCAACCCAATAGATAGGTACTACTACAGGAATGTGGCAGTAATAGGTGAACCTCTCAACGCCATAGATGAGATATGCACTCGTGTATCCATAGTGAGTAGTGAGGGATACTTTTGAGATTCATACGAATATAGAATACGGGAGTCCAATCCATATGGGAGTTGCTTCCTCCTAAGCTAGGGTGGAATACGGAGCGAGACATTAGTATTAGTAGCAGCACCGCTTGCTGGAGATAGGGACCATGCTTGATGGACATATGAAAGCAGTAGGCTTATTTGAGTTCTTCCATACGGGGGCTTTCTCTCAACAGTGGATTTCACTCCCTACAAGCATGAATTAACACTTCTTTAAGAGCTTTAGCTGTCACTGTATCCGCCGTTGGGAATATATATTTACATAAATAGAGTAGTTCGCTAGATTCACCAGCTATTTAATCACTTTTGCCAGCTATACGAAAGAGACTTTTTCACTCGTAGCTTGAAAATAGGGTTGCCATAATTCGCAACTATATGTGGGAGAAAAAAAGTCCAATAAGAAATCGACTATCATGCTTCACCTACGACTCTGACTGATGATGGGATTACTTATGTATGGATCTACGACTACAGTTCTTGCTTCGTCCCTACTGATGCCGGCACCTACTTATATCTATAATAGAATATTCGTCGATGTCTTCATCGAGTCGAGTGACGTTCATCATTACACTATGTAATTATCGAATAGCCTAGTTCATGCTGTTTTCTCGTTCCACCTATCCCTGAAACCTATCTTCGCCTTTCATCTTTCATAGTGGCATTTGATGAAGATGAACTGATATACTGGCATTCTCTTCCAACTCCGTATCCTAACTCACGGCAAACTATCTCTAGATGGCAAAGTGAAAAGATCTGCACATCCCTCTATCCCAATAGAAAAGGTTAGCCTTCATCCATGAGATCGGGCTATCACTACCAGTAGGGGCCCGCTTTCCTAATAGACTTTGAAACCTCGCCTTTGAGGCTACATTCCATTCTGAGTCTATAGAAGTCTAAGCCTTTCCATCCACTGCCTTACCTTACTTCCCAAGTCTAAGTATTAACACATACTAGATATGTTGACCATCCCGAGTCGCTCAGCTACAACCCTTACCCATTGGTAAGCTCTTTCAATGCATATGACTCCTTCAGATTAATAAAAGCAATGAAAATGAAATAGATAGTAGGTAGATATACCTTAGTGTGGGATAGGTCTGAGTAAGAGGTATACCTCTTCTGAGAAGAAGAAGGCTATGGTCCATTTTCCGACATGAAAGTAGAAAATATAAGGCTAGGAATTGGGCAAGCTTCAATGGGGGTAAAGGGTGTAGGCGCATTAGTTGAATCTATAAGACAGACTGACTGCAATGTCTATACCTACCGAATAGGCTCACATTATTTCTTACAAAAGGATGAAGCTGGTATCCAAAGAGGTCTAGAAGTTCATAATTTTGATTTGAAGGTTCCTACAAGATGTACTAGGTTTTCAATATGTTTAAGATGGAAAGACTTTCTACATTGCCTACTTATCCTCTGACTCTGCTATGATTAAGACTTTATTTACACTTGAATCTTTAGAGAATGGAGTCACATCTTTCTAATAGACTGAGACATAGGTATGGAGACATATAGTGTATGGACAGGTTTTTTATTAGTATGTAGTGAACTAGAATGAACGTAGTCCTCTGAGTGTTAGGAAACTCCTAGTGTGCTTAGATCTATCAAATAAGGTACACATCTATAGGCTAGTTCTTCGAGATTCTCTTTTGAATTTGAAGAGGTTGGACGATGAACAAAACTTTGATAGACCAGAGGTCTAATGTAAGCAAAGCACCGCGAAGTGTGATCTCGTACTAAACGAAGGGACTTGACGCCTTGAACTTATATAAACAAAAAACAAGAGGCGAGGCCGGTGTAGCTATGCAGGGAAGTTAGTTACTGTTGTCCGAAAGCTTAGTTACTATAAAGGGTAAAAAAAGAGCCTTACAGAATGGTTTGGATGAGAGGAGTACTTTTGTCTTGCCACATTAGTACAGATATCGGACTCGTACTTCGGCTTCATCTTCCAAGCGAAGCACTTTAGTGCTAGCGATCAAAGGAAGCCAGTGAACTACCTGAAAGCTTCAAGTGTAGGATCGTAGATTACTAGCTGCTAAGAAAGACTATCCGGCAAATGGATATTGGGTTGATCCCCATTCCTGACAAGCCGATCAATTGGTTGGTCCTAATTATATGGTTGAGGAATGGCAACTCTAACAGGTGGAGTCTACACAAGGACTTTAAACCCTGAATCTCAACAACTTAACCGGGGTCCTAGATATAATACCTTTCTTTGTGTCAAGGTATAGTCTTGAATCCGACCTGGAAAGCTATTCCTTCTAGGTCTTCTGACAAACGCAAACAAGGATTTTTGCTAACTTCACACATGAGATTCGGTGGTTTCTTATTCATTCACACTTTGTTTGAGGCAATTTCTAAAGCCTTTAGTCTCGCTAGCTATGATATTCTTTGGTATGGCTTGTTTGGTGAGGAGCTTCAGCTATTGCCTTGCTGTCGCATTCTTCCTTTGCGCGCATTTGGTGCGCTATTGAAGAAAAAAAAATAACAGAACATTTCGATGTAGATAATCACAGAACGCTTCGCATTGGCTAGCTTGCTTGGCCGCACACATATAGATTAAAATAGCCCATTCAAGTCGATTCCGTGGGTTGGATTACTTCCTTCTTAGAGAGAAGGAGATGCTTGAACACCCTATTCTCAAACAACTTATTCTAGCAGCGTATTCTCGGCATAAGTCTGGATGGCTGCTTTCTTTCTAAAATTTATTATTACCGGATTTAAGGATTGGTAAATGTCACTATGCTTAAGCTTAAGACATGGAATTGGACATCTTTCCTTGGCTAGTCATTCCCACCTTCATAGGAAAGATCTTCCAGTAAGGAGAGTTTTTTTTTAATGGCTATGTCCGGATCTAATGACTATTCTCTTTATCATTCTCTTCTAATTTAGATTTCATTGCTATGCCCCTTGATCTTAAGATCTGAAAATTCCGTAGAATGATGTCTGAAATCAATCGATGCTGTGTGGGTCATTCACTATAGTTACGTCCTCAAAACCTCGCCTTTTGGTGCTTGGACGTCGTTTGAACTTTCCCGACAACGATCCTAGGCTAGAATAGCTAATAGGCTAGCTTACTTGCTAGCTTTCGCCTTCAACACGAATGACGTGATAATCCGGAGTTTTAACTGTTAACAGTTCTTTCTTTTTTTTTTTAACAGGAGATTTCTCTTTTTCGTTAGATAAGAGAAGAGTTAAGGGGTGGGTGATTTAATATGACTATCAATGACTTTGTTCATAAGCTAATAAGATCTTTTATCAATGAAAATGCGGTGGTATCGTATATAAGATAAGGCTGCTTTTAGGAGTTATCTTTCTCTCTAACTAGAAAGATCATAAGAGACGAAAGATCGTAGCCTAGAGTCTACATAAACATAAGGTGCTTTCGAGTTCTAAGAGTTTTATTCTCCCTTCTCACGTTCACGCTTTATAAACTTACGGCTATGGTAAGTAGAAAAAGAAGTTCTCTTCCATTCATCGAGATGGAATTGGTGTGAAGTGAAAGGAGGTCGGTCGTTCGTTCGAGAATAGGTGTCGTGGAATAATTGTTGGGTTCGATTCCCATAGCCCCGGTGTGGAATCAAGACTGATTCAACGAGAGAGGTCATGCCTGCATTAAGATTTAAAACTTGTCGTCTACTTTCAGGAAATCTTTGGAACAGAAAACTTACAATAATACAACGCCGTATTCTCGGAAGATTGAGGATACATCGTAGGTTTCATTGCTTTTGATCCCTTTCTTTCAGTTTTCAAGAGATTAGTCCCGCGAGATCGTGATCTAGTTCTTTCGTATAGCTCAAAAAGCAAAATAGTGATTTCGATCGTAAGTAAGCTGAAGGGAGTCCGCAAGACTGGTGAATCCACTAGGGAAGAATTCTGGCAGTTCGCGAGCCAGTACTTTAGTTATTAGTGCCCTCGAAGGTTATCGAATTCTAAGCTTTCTTCTCAGCCCTTCACCAGGTATAGGCTCAGGAAGCAAGCAACAACTGCTGCGGATCCTGGAACGAAATGAGAATTATCAATAGGCTTTTCTTTTGTACTCGAGTTCAAATCATTGGTCCGGGGTAAAGGAATGAGATCCTAAGGAAGCAATGCTAAAGTAATACCGTCCGGAGACTATTAGGGAATTCGGGTTAGAAGAATTCTACTCAAACAAAGTCAAGGTTGTGAGCCACGACACTTCTCTTCTAATATCCCGAGGGAAGGTCAAGTCGAAAGCGAAAGCTAACGCTTACCTCGGATCAAGTCAACACCTCGGAATCAAGTCAAGTAATCGGTTGAACGCGGTCTAGGTAGAAGTATTCCTATTCCTGCGTTGTGCCGGAAGTCTTTAAGACTTTCTTGATGCGGAGTAGCTATTGAATATTATAAAGTTCAGCAGTCCAGGCGGGTGTTCATTTGCAGTTGCTGGTCGGGGATGGAAAGAAAGATGAATAGTTCGGTTGGCCTTGGCCGGAGATGGAGACACAGGTGGGTAGGTAGAGAATACCTAGGGGCGCGAGACAACTCTCTCTAAGGAACTCGACAAAATAGCCCCGTAACTTCGGGAGAAGGGGTGCCTGGTCACTGCGACCCCCTTTGTGAGGCAGGCAGCCCGTTCAAAGTAGAACCAAGTAGAAATGTTCCTAAGATGGAACCCTCCTTATGACCTGTTTTCTAACCTTTTTAATGGAGTCTCTAAGTGAAGGGAGCAAACCCGATTCATTCCACCCTTTATCTTTATGCTAGACCGGAGTCGGATAAAAGACCTCAAACAGGGACATTTACCATTCTACTCCCTGCCTCACAACTTCCCCTGCCCTTTCTTTCTTTGCTCTTGCCCAGATGGGAATGCATTTGCTTTGGGACCCTGCTCTTCTGTGTACCATCTTCCTTCCAGATATCCTTTGGACATCAACTTAAACAGCCTTCCTATCTAAAGAAAAGGGATGCCATTACAACGATCCCAATGGAGTGCATCCACTCATTCTAACCGAGAAGCCTCTGGGGTACTTATTTATGCTTAACTCAAGGAGTTTCTACTATACGCTTCGGGTCTGACCTTATTTCATGCTGATCGAAGCGCTATCCCTTCTTATCCCCTCTTTGTATGAATCTTTCTACTTCCTCTTTCGTCGGCTCGGGTGGTTTTCGGGAGGTGTTCTTATTTCAGTAATTCTTTTTCCAGGGAGTCTTATTAAACCTAGGTATTCCTATGATTCTTTTTTGTATCGCAAATGAAAGCGGTTCAGAACAGGAAACCGACGCTGGCGTAGGCGCACAGGAATCCAGTGGAGCTCGTTCTCAAGGTGCGTCCAATATCGATATCGAGGCCTCGTCAAAAGGCTAGCCCTAGCCCGGGAGATGGCGATGATCAGGCCGGCCCTTCGAATCACCCATCTTCAAATACACCTCCCCCAGCTCAACAACAAAAACAAACAGAGGAGCCGACGGGGGAGCAAAACAAATCAGCTCCACCGACAAATGAGCGCCCTTCCTCACCGGAACAGCCCGAGCAAACAAAGCAACGCTCCGCTGCAGGGGATATTCTTCTTAATGGAGCCAAAGGGCTAGCGCTTCGAGTTCAGGTGCGACTTCGTGATTAAAGGAAACTGGCGATCTATGCCTCACCCAGGTTGCTCTAAAATCCTATCCCAGCACCGCTTCACTCGATAGCAAGTGAGGAAGCGAAAGCGAACGAAAGAGAAAGCCCTAACTAACCGAGAATGAAAGAAGGGTTTTTCCCTAACTTTAGTAGAGGAATGGAGTTAGCAGTAAACAGTACGGGTGGAATAGACGAAGCCAGTAAGTAACGAGGATGCCGGATCTGTGAAGAAGCTTAGAGGCTCAGAGCCAAGGATGAATAAAGGTTAGACGCGCCTAGTATAAGAAAAAGGAAAGTCCCAAGCGCGAATAGAGCCTGTGTTTCGACGAGCTAGTTCAGGTTTACACCAAGGATAGTAACAACCGGTGCAAGGGAAGCAGTTCATCACTGAGATTCGCTCTCAAGCAATCAAGAAAGAGGGTTGGTTAGGGCAAAGCATCCGAGGCCTTAGAAAGTGGGGAATATTTTACCTATGAGGGTCTAGTCTAGCCAGCATCACAATCACAAGGAGCAGATGAAGACCGGCCCTCTAAAGCTTAAGTCAAAGGCCGCCGTAGTTTCGCATGAAGTAATTACTTTCGAAAGAAAGGGAGTACGGCGCCTTAGTCTGAAGAAAGTGGTTCATCGTTTAGAGCCGAACTAAAGCCCTCGTTCTACAGCCCCCAGTTAAAGACCGAGAAAGCCTTCACTAAAGCATAACTAAACCCAAACTTGGATGACATTATCTTTTTGGGGTTCTCCTGAAAAAAGGAAGTTCTTTCCTGGACATACCATCTAATAAGGGCAACTGCGACGACGAAACCCCTTGCTTTAGCTTATCTAAAAGCTTGGGGCGTGTAGCTCTCCGTACAAGTCAGAAAGTTAGTGCCGTGTAGCCCTAGGCGAAGAAAAAGAAAGAATAAGGAGTGAGAACCAAGGAACTCCAGAGAG